CAGTTGGATATTCGGGAGAAGTAATTTAATCGTTCGAATTTTTTTCGTATTTTTTTTAGTAGTCTTATAGTAGTCTTAGATTTTGCATTTTGATGAGCCTCGTTTTGAGGAATTCATGGAAGAATCCATTTTCATGGAATAAAAAATAAGAACAAGGATACATAACACAAAAAAAAGAATAGATAAGACGATATTCGCCCTCCTCCTACATATTTGATTTCTTCTCCTATACAAAAACCAGCAAGACCTACTCCATTGATAATTCCATCAATGACACCTTTATCGAAAAAATGTGTTAGTTCTGCTAATCTTCTTATACCCAGGATAAATACTCTAGTATAGAAAACATCTATATAACCACGATTATATGACCAGCTGTATATCTTTTTTTTTACTTCATCCAAAAAGTTATTTTTTGGATTCCTTTTTATTTTTACAAGGGAATTTTGGAAATTCAAATTTTGAAAAAAATAATAAGCGGATCCATAGAAGATATATGCTATGAATAGACCAAAAATAGCTAAACTTACAGAATAAATTGCATTAGTGAGAAATTCATAGGAATTTATGGAAGAATTAGAACTTTCCTGGAAAAAGTTTATCGAAGGAGTTAGCCACTTTGATAATATAGTTAACTCCGATATTCCATTATCCTTTACTCCATTATCAAAATGGATTCCTATGGATCCAATGAACAAAGTAAAAAGCAGTAATATAAGAAGAGGATATAGCATAGTATTTCCCGTTTCATGAGGATAGACAAAAGTTTTTTTAGCCCCAAAGGGAGTACTAAAGGATCCCATCTTATTTCTTGTATTACGAGGAATTTTAGGCATATTTTGTGAAAAAAAAGAAACTCCACTCTTCGTTGTTGATAAAACTAAATCCCTATTGACCCCTTTGGATATACTTTTTCCCCATAAGGATATTGAATACAACGAACCTTCTTTAGTACTGCTGTAATTTGGAAAATGAACACGCAAATACCCATCAAAAGTAAGTAAATATATCCGAAACATATAAAATGCAGTTAATCCTGCAGTAAAAGAGGCTATTATTCCAAAAAAGGGTGAATACAACCAACTATTACTAAGGATTTCATCTTTGGACCAGAAGCAAGCAAGAGGTGGAATACCACAAAGAGAAAGTGTACCACATAAAAAAGTAGTTCTTGTAATTGGAATGTATTTTCTTAAACCGCCCATAAGAACCATATTCTGACTTTTATCTGGTGAATATCCAACAAGAGGTTCCATTGAATGAATAACGGATCCTGATCCTAAGAACAATAAAGCTTTCGAATAAGCATGAGTGATCAAATGGAATAAAGCAGCTTGATAAGAACCTATACCTAGAGCTAACATCATATAACCCAATTGAGACATTGTAGAATAGGCTAAACTTCTTTTAATATCTCTCTGAGCAAGAGCTAAAGTGGCTCCTAAGAAGAGTGTTATTGTACCTACTAAAGAAATGAAATTCATTATCAAAGGTAGGGATATGAAAAGAGGAAGAAGTCGAGCTAAAAGAAAAATCCCCGCGGCAACCATAGTTGCTGCGTGTATAAGAGCCGAAATGGGAGTGGGTCCTTCCATAGCATCGGGTAACCATACGTGAAGAGGGAATTGTGCAGATTTTGCAACTGCACCAAGGAATAATAAAAAAGCACACAAAGTAGTAAATAAGGAATTAATCCCATTATTAGGAATCCAGTTATTAGCTATTTTGAACAAATCCCGAAACTCTAAACTACCCGTTATCCAAAAAAAACCTAAAATTCCTAATAACAGACCAAAATCCCCTACACGATTAGTTACAAAAGCTTTTTGACAAGCACTCGCTGCAATTGGCCGTGTAAACCAAAAGCCTATCAATAAATAGGAACACATTCCGATAAGTTCCCAAAAAAAATAAATTTGTATCAAATTGGAACTAGTAACCAATCCCAACATGGAAGTATTAAAAAAACTTATATAAACAAAAAATCTCAAATATCCTTCATCGTGAGACATATAATCGTCACTATAAATAAGAACCAAGATTCCTACAGTAGTAATTAGTATTAACATAATAGACGTAAGGGGGTCGATCAAGTATCCAAATTCTAAGGAAAAATCATTATTGATGGTCCAAGACCATAGATATTGATAGATCGAACTTCCATTTATTTGTTGAATAGACAGGTAAACTGAGAATACCATAGCTATACTTAAGAATAAAATACTAGGAAAAGCCCATATGCGACGAAGATTTTTTGTTGCTGTCGGAATAATAAAAAGTCCAAATCCCATTGACATAATAACTGGAAGTGGGAGAAGAGGGATTACCCAGGCATATTGATATGTATGTTCCATAAGAAAAGAAATAGCAATTTTTAGTTGAAATTTATAGTTCAATTATTTTATAAAAAAAAATTGTTTCCGATTCACCAAACCTATTCTTATCTCTTTCTAAAGAAATTAAAAAAACAAAATAAGAATAAGAAAAAATATTGGAATTCTGGATTTTTCCAAATTTCTCTCATTAAAATATTCAAAAATCCAGAATGAGTTTAGTTGCTTAAATTCAAAAAGTGAATTAAAGAATTTCGTTATCTAGTTATTAATTAAAAAAAATATTTATTAAAATACAAAAAAAGATTGAATCATGTGACTTTCTATTTATTTTTTTATTTCTTTCTCTTAAAATAAAATGAAAATAAAAGAGCTCTCTTGTTTCGTAATTGATTGATGGAATTCCAAAGAAAACCCACATTTATAGGAAATTACCGAATATTGCTTACTTCATATAAAACGGAAATCCTAATGACTAGAATTCTCTAAGTTTTAGAATGTCTTGTTCTTGTTTAAGAGACTAAGTCTTTTTTTGATTGAAATTCAATTATGGAATACCGTTCTGAACTTAATTAACTATTTGAATTTGAATTGAATTTTACCTTCTTTTTATCTCCCCATCTTATATGGGGGCTTATCCCCCAAACCATATATTTATATATGGAGTATATTTGATATATAAATTGATTTAAATAGAAAAGCTTAAAAAACTCTTGTCTTATCCACATTAGAGAGAATGAACTAAAAAAGAATTTCGAATTTCAGTATCTTTGAGTATCTAAGTATAACTACTAAGAAAAAACGGAAAGAAGGATTGATTTGCGGCAATAAATGTCTTTCACATACAACTAGAAAAAAGTAATCTCCTTTTTGAATGGCAGTTCCAAAAAAACGTACTTCGATGTCAAAAAAGCGTATTCGTAAAAATCTTTGGAAGAAAAAGACTTATTTTTCCATAGTACAATCTTATTCTTTAGCAAAGTCAAGATCATTTTCTAGCGGCAACGAGGATCCAAAACCAAAAGGTTTTTCTGGGCAACAAACAAACAAATAATAAGGTTTTGGAATAATCTGAATTGAACTATCCCAAAGAAATTCCAATTATTTAATATGAATGAATAATTCGGATTAATTAATAAATGTACTTTTATGTGTCGAATTTCTCGGTAAAATATTCTTAGAACGAATCCCTCCGTTATATAGAACAAAAGTTTTTGGTATATTGTGTCCTCAGTATTCTTTGCCTGTCAAAGAACTTTTTTTTGATAATAGAATCCTCATTTTTATGAGGATTCTATTATCAAAAGTAGACTATTCTTGCAATAGGACTTACAACCTATACCTATCTTATCCAAAATTCCCATATAAATGAGTTTAGGACTGGTAAATCTTATTAATAAGAGCGTAAAGGCTTTCATTCTATAAATTTTTATAAAATAGAAAATTCTTTGTAGTTAATGATGAAATTCTAATGTTCCTAAATTCTATGGTCTCTCCCAGTCTCGACGATTCGCAAGAAAATAACTATTATTCTTTTAAGTTAACTATTATTTAAAGTTAGCCGCCATGGTGAAATTGGTAGACACGCTGCTCTTAGGAAGCAGTGCTCAAGCATCTCGGTTCGAGTCCGAGTGGCGGCATTCCCGAAAAAGAATACAATAGATTAGAAAATGGATTCAATTCGAAATTTCCAATTTTGTAATGGGACCTTATCCTTATGCTATTTGCAACTTTAGAACATATACTAACTCATATCTCTTTCTCAACCATTTCAATTGTGATTACGATTCATTTGATAACCTTATTAGTTCGTGAACTTAGGGGATTACGTGATTCGTCAGAAAAAGGAATGATAGTGACTTTTTTCTCTATAACAGGATTCTTAGTTTCTCGTTGGGTTTCTTCGGGACATTTTCCATTAAGTAATTTATATGAGTCATTGATCTTCCTTTCATGGGCTCTGTATATTCTTCATACTATTCCTAAGATACAGAACTCGAAAAATGATTTAAGCACAATAACTACGCCAAGTACTATTTTAACGCAAGGCTTTGCCACGTCGGGGCTTTTAACTGAAATGCATCAATCCACAATACTAGTACCTGCTCTACAATCTCAGTGGTTAATGATGCATGTCAGTATGATGTTACTAAGCTATGCAACTCTTTTGTGCGGATCCTTATTATCCGCCGCTCTTCTAATCATTAGATTTCGAAAGAATTTAGATTTCTTTTCTAAAAAGAAAAAAAATGTTTTCCTTAAAACATTTTTCTTCAGTGAAATTGAATATTTATATGCAAAAAGAAGTCCTTTAAAAAGCACCTCTTTTCCCGCATTTCCAAATTATTACAAATATCAATTAACCGAGCGTTTGGATTCTTGGAGTTATCGTATCATTAGTCTAGGGTTTACTCTTTTAACCATAGGTATTCTTTGTGGAGCAGTATGGGCTAATGAGGCATGGGGATCCTATTGGAATTGGGACCCTAAGGAAACTTGGGCATTTATTACCTGGACCATATTTGCAATATATTTACATAGTAGAACAAATCCAAATTGGAAGGGTACGAATTCCGCACTTGTAGCTTCGATAGGATTTCTTATAATTTGGATCTGCTATTTTGGTATCAATCTGTTAGGAATAGGTTTACATAGTTATGGTTCATTTATATTACCATCTAAATGATTACATAACATAAAACCCTCATTTTATGAAGGTTTTTTCCTTTTTTGTTTGATTTGAGAACCCTTTGAAAAGACGTTCAAGGGGTTCTCAAAAATTAGAGATAGATCTAATTAGACATTTTTACTTTTTTCTTTTCTGAATTTTTTATTTTTTCCACTATGGAATATAGTGCGAACTAGTTAAAAAAAGAAAATCCTATAAAATCCTATTTAGTATAATAATTGGATAATAGAGCCTCTACCCTGTCAATGGATAGCGAGAGAACAAAATCTGGATAAATACCAATTCCTATTACTGGTAAAAAGATACAGATTAAAAGAAAGAGTTCCCGTGGTCCAGAATCCACAAAATTTTCGTTTGGAACATGAAATAGCTTGTATCCATAGAACATCTGGCGTAACATAGATAATAAATAAATAGGGGTTAATATCATTCCGATTGCCATTACAAAAGTAATTAACATTTTTGGCATTAACATAAATTTAGGACTAGTAATTAGTCCAAAAAATACTACTAATTCCGCAACAAAACCGCTCATTCCCGGCAAGGCAAGAGAAGCCATTGAAAAACTACTAAACATGGTAAAAATTTTTGGCATTGGGATAGATATTCCCCCCAGTTCTTCGAGATAAACAAGACGCATTCTATCACAAGCCGTTCCCGCCAAGAAAAAAAGTGTAGCACCGATAAATCCATGGGATAATATTTGTAAAATCGCTCCATTTAGTCCAATGTTGGTTATGGAACCAATTCCTATAATTATGAAACCCATGTGAGATACGGAGGAGTAGGCTATTCTTTTTTTGAAATTTCGTTGACCAAGAGAAGTTGAAGCTGCATAGATTATTTGCGCAGCTCCTATTATTACCAACCAAGGGGAAAATAGATAATGAGCATGAGGTAACAGTTCCATATTGATACGAATCAATCCGTATGCCCCCATCTTTAATAGAATTCCGGCTAAAAGCATACATGTACTGTAATGCGCCTCCCCATGGGTATCCGGTAACCACGTATGTAGAGGTATAATCGGCAATTTGACAGCATAAGCAATAAGGAAGCCAAAATACAGTAGTATTTCCAATGTTGCAGGGTATGGTTGATTAATCAATCTTTCTAAATCTAATCCGGGTTCATTGGAACCATATAACCCCATACCTAGAACTCCAATTAAGAAAAAAATGGAACCGCCTGCAGTATACAAAATAAACTTGGTAGCTGAATACAGACGCCTCTTTCCCCCCCACATGGATAAAAGTAAGTAAACAGGAATTAATTCTAACTCCCACATGATAAAAAAAAGTAAAAGGTCTCGTGAAGAAAATAATCCTATTTGACCGCTATACATTGCTAGCATCAGAAAATAGAATAATCGCGAATTCCGGGTAACCGGCCAAGCCGCTAAAGTAGCTAAAGTAGTGATAAATCCTGTCAATAAAATGGATCCTAATGAAAGTCCATCGATTCCCAATCTCCAGTGGAAATCGAAAACATCTATCCATTTAGAATCCTCCTTTAATTGGATTAAGGGATCCTCTAATTGGAAATGATAACAGAATACATAAGTCATTAGAAGGAATTCTAATAAACAAATAGCGATAGTATACCACCTAACGATTTTATTTCCTTTATGAGGTAAAAAGAAAATTAATGAACCCGCAAATATCGGCAAAACAACAAGTATTGTTAACCAAGGAAAATAACTCATGATAAAGTAATAAAGACAAGATACGTTTTGACCAGAAAAGCCCATGCTCGGTTCGAGCACAGGCTTCTTCTTCTTCGGTAAAGAGGAATCAGACGATTCAAGTGGAGTTTTTTGTAACGTATCAATAAGATAGAGCCATGCTGCGGGTTGTTTCAGGCCCTAAATAAACGCGGACACTTAAAAAATCTGTTGGGCAGGCGGATTCGCATCTCTTACAACCCACACAATCTTCGGTTCTCGGCGCGGAAGCAATTTGCTTAGCTTTACATCCATCCCAAGGTATCATTTCTAATACATCTGTTGGACAAGCTCGTACACATTGAGTGCATCCTATACATGTATCATAAATTTTTACAGAATGTGACATTGGATCTCTAAATTTTCCTTTTCAACATAAAAATTTTCGATCTGGTAAAAATGAAAGTAAAAATGAAATTAGTACTATATAAATTATAGTACTATATAAATTAGATGTATTGTATACACCAGACGAAGCAATGGTTTATCCAAACTTTAACAAATAATGCAATATATTTCTTAATCTGTTTGTGAGAAAGCGTGAAAAGAGCCAAGAGACTTGAATTTAAGGCTTCAACAGTCATAATTATATAAATTCTACATACTAATTGAATTAGCCAATAAATTGGCTATCATCTTTTCAATATAAATTATTGCAATATTCAAATTGCAATATCAATGAATTGCAAAAATGCAATATTCAAGCAATATTCAATAAGTAAAAAAGAATACTCTAAAATAACCTACTCAAAAAATGGATATTATTAAATACTAATAAGAAAATAAGATTCGATTTCTATTCATCTTAATGTTCCTATTATATATGCGCCTTTGTTTAGAGGATTCCATGTCTAATTATTCAAAAAATTAGATTGATTGATACGAGTGGATTTCCTGTTACGATGGATGGAAGAAAGAATGGAGAGTCCAATAGCTGCTTCAGCAGCCGCAAGGGCTATAACAAAAATTGCGAAAATGTCTCCTTTTAATTGGCGACTATCAAATAGATCAGAAAATGTTACGAGATTTAGATTAATTGAATTCAGTATAAGTTCAAGACATATTAGAGCTCTAACCATGTTTCGGCTTGTGATCAATCCATAGATACCAATCGAAAATAAATAGACACTCAAAAAAAGTACATGCTCAAACATCATTAACTAACTCCTTATCAATCTCGATTCATTTCAATATGAGGACAAGAATTGAACCGATTCCATTAATTAGAATAGAACAATTACGCAACAAAAGAGAAAAGAAGGTATTTGTTGTATTGGCAGTAGATAGGTTTTACTAAATCAAAATTGTGATTTTTTAGTTATTTATTTTATATTTGAAATTCTAAGAATTTTGACTCATTCTAAGTATTTCTTATTGTCGAGCCATAGTAATTGCACCTATTAAAGAAACTAGAAGAATTAGGGAAATGAGTTCAAACGGAAGATAAAAATCGGTTGCTAAATGAATCCCAATTTGTTGAACGTTATTTATGAGACCCTGTTCCACTATTTGGTTTGATCTTGTAGTCCAAAGAATTCCATACCACGACGTATCTGGGATAGTAGTCATTAGTGAAAAAGGAATAGTTATACAAACGAGTAAAGTAAACCCATCCCCAATAGTCCAAGAATTCTTATCTTTAGACCACTCTGAGCCGTTTACAAACATTACAGCAAATATGATCAAGACATTTATGGCTCCCACATAAATAAGAAGTTGTGCGACAGCTACAAAGTAGGAATTCAATAAAAAATAGAATAAGGATATACAAACAAGAACTAATCCCAGCGAAAAGGCAGAATAAATTGGGTTGGTAAGTAATACTACTCCTAGACCCCCTAGTAGAAGAACAAATCCCCCAAATAGCACAAGAATCTCATGTATTGGTCCAGGTAAATCCATTATGGATAAGAAGAAATTTAGAGTATAAAATTTTTCATGAACTGAATAAAACTAAAAGATTCAAGGAAGGAAAAAGGTATTAGGATATTTTTTTGTATATGTATATTTGTATATGTATATTTGTATATGTATATAAGTTGTTAAGCAGTAGTTATTCCTTTTTCGTTATAGTTAGTAAAAATAGATTTTTCTAACAAAAAAAATCCTAATACCTAGTAATCAGTAATCGTTCTTGAATTCCAAGATTTTTCTTCGTCTATTTTATTTTGAGGCGAATTCCTAATTGTTTGAATTGTGTAATCTCCCATTATGGAGATTGGTAACCGGCTCAAAGCAATTTGATTGTAATTCAATTCATGACGATCATAAGTAGAAAGTTCATATTCTTCAGTCATTGATAAACAATTTGTCGGACAGTATTCAACACAGTTGCCACAAAATATACAAACTCCGAAATCAATACTATAATTAAGCAATTGTTTCCTTTTAATATCCTTTTCAAATCTCCAATCCACAAGGGGTAGATCTATCGGGCATACGCGAACACATACTTCACAAGCAATGCATTTATCAAATTCAAAGTGTATTCGCCCCCGGAAACGCTCCGATGTAATTGATTTTTCATAAGGGTAGTGAATCGTTATAGGTAAACGATTTGTGTGGGATAAGGTAATTATGAAACTTTGACCAATGTATCTTGCGGCGCGTATTGTTTGTTGACCATAACTAATGAACCCAGTTAGCATAGGGAACATATTCTAAATATATATATGAAAAAGATATGTTTCTTTCTCTTGTTTGAGAGAACTTTTGTGTTGAAAATATTCTTACTGTTATTGTATTAGCTTATTTATAGTGAAACTAGTTGGGAAGAAGTTGTTAATAAGAGATTGCCCAGAGAAATAGGTAAAAGAAATTTCCACCCAAGATTTAATAACTGATCCATTCTCATCCTGGGTAAAGTCCATCTTATTGTGATAGAAATGAAGAGAAATAAATAAGCTTTAGTTAATGTAATAAAGATACCTATTACCATTTCAAAAATTCCAATTATTTTATTCATTTTGAAAAATCCAAAAAAGGATATATAGGGAATAGAGAAATTCCACCCGCCTAAGTATAGAACAGTTACAAATAAAGAGGAAACTAATAAATTTAGGTAAGAAGCAAGATAAAATAAACCATATTTAATACCAGAATATTCGGTTTGATAACCTGCTACTAATTCTTCCTCTGCTTCTGGTAAATCAAAGGGTAATCTTTCACATTCTGCCAAAGAAGAAATTAGAAAAACTAGAAAACCTATAGGCTGACGCCAAAGATTCCATCCAAAAAAACCATATTTGGACTGTGCTTCAACTATATCAACTGTACTTGAACTGTTAGATAATCATAGTCGATGATAACATCACAGTTCCCACCGCTATTCCAAAACCGTACATGAAACCTTAGCTTCATACGGCTCCTCTATGATCAGAAAAAAGGAAAGGATTGTTTCGTTTCGGTATTATCCCCTGGGCGTAGATCGAATTAGGTAAGATAAAATTGATTGGAAAGCCAAAAATTAGACCAAAGCAATTCCGTCTGCTAGAATAACAAAAAAGCGCTTCCGAATTGATCTCCTCCTTTATATAATAAAATGAGAATTTTTCTTTGTTCGGTAATAACTTAATATTGGAATAAAACACTCGTTATAGCAATTAATAAATGGAAAGAATTGGGCATTAGTTCATGAGGAATTCTGTATGAATAGGGATAAAGGAAGAAAGAATAAATAAAGCTCCTTTTTATATTGCATTCCATATCTTTTGTCCTATTCTTCTTTCCCGAGGAAGGGTATACTTAAAAAGAAAAATAAATAAATAAAGGGTTAATTCGTTCTTGATAGCCATTTCCTTAACAAGTGAATGGGAACATACTCTAGACCGGAATCCGAAGAAAGTACTGCTTGATCATTTCCACCAATTTCAAGTCCTTATTATGATTCCTTTTATGAGGAAAAATGTCTAATGATTTAGATTCTCTCATTACTAATCCTGTATGTACTTTTGTGTTCCTAATCCCTCACTAACTTTTGATGGATTGCCCTATGGTTATAAGTTATAGTAATAACTCAAAATATTCTAGTAATGGAATTCCATTTTGCGAATCCTTTATTCTTGCCCGCTTCAAGATATGATGACTAATCAGACAATCTAAACCTTGGGGTAAAGGGTTTACACTGCTTATGTTTACTTGAACTTTTTTCTTGTACGTAGGAAATGAGATTTTGTATTTTTACTACAAATTAATAAGCTGTTTTGTTTCACTCATATAGCTATCTAGTTCAACCCGAATACAGAATAAGCAAAGGAAGATAAGCATTCAATGTATTTTAGAGGAAAAAGATTCTATTTTAACGAATCACACGTAGAGATATTGCTAGTACACAAAAAGTTAATGGTATTTCATAACTAATAGATTGAGCAGCCGCTCGTAGACCACCTGAAAAAGAATATTTATTATTTGAGCTATATCCTGCCATGAGAAGACCAATAGGAGCAATACTTGAAATGGCAATCCATAAAAAAACACCAATACTAAGATCAGCTAAAACAAAACGATATCCTAAGGGGATAACTAAAAAACTTAATAAAATGGATATGACTGCTATAGAGGGCCCAATGCTAAATAAAGGAATATCTCCTCGGGATGGGAGGATATCCTCTTTAAAAAGTAGCTTAGCTCCATCTGCTATAGCTTGAAGCAATCCCAGGGGGCCAGCATATTCAGGACCAATGCGTTGTTGTATCGATGCGGATATTTCTCTTTCTAACCACACAATTATGAGTACTTCTATTGTGATTCCCAGTAGGAGGGTCAAAATAGGTAGAATCCATATCAGTCCGTAGACTTCTTTTAATAATTCCGATTTCAAAAAAGAATTGATAGTTTCTACCTCTACCCTATCTATTATCATTTCAACGATCAACTTCCCCCATAATGATATCTATACTACCTAATATCGTCATGATATCAGCCAATTTCATTTTTTTAACTAGCTGAGGAAGAATTTGCAAATTAATAAAACCCGGTGGACGAATTTTCCATCTCCAGGGGAAAAGGCTATCATCTCCTACCAAATAAATTCCTAATTCACCTTTTGGAGCTTCCACTCTTACATAAAGCTCTTGCTTTGATAATTCAAAATTGGGCGAAGGTTTTTTACCAAGAAATCTATATTCAAAATCATTCCATTCGGAATTCTTTGCTTTCTTAAAGCGTCGGGCTTCTAAATTCTCATAAGGTCCTCCAGGAATTTTCTCTACAGCCTGTTGAATAATTTTTATAGATTCCCTCATTTCACCGATTCGTACTAAATAGCGAGCTAACGAATCTCCTTCTTTTTGCCATTTGACTTTCCAATCGAATTGATTATAAGACTCATAAGGATCAATTTTACGAAGATCCCATTGTATTCCAGAAGCTCGTAACATTGGTCCCGATAAGCCCCAATTTACAGCTTCTTCTCCACTAATAAAACCAACTCCTTCAACTCGTTCTAAAAAAATAGGATTCTGTGTAATAAGTTGTTGATATTCAACAACTCCTTGTAAAAAATAATCACAGAAATCTAAGCATTTATCCATCCATCCATAAGGTAGATCGGCAGCTACTCCTCCGATGCGAAAGTAATTATGCATCATTCGCATACCTGTAGCAGCTTCAAATAGATCATATATTAATTCTCTCTCTCTAAAAATATAGAAAAAAGGAGTCTGTGCTCCGAGATCCGCCATAAAAGGCCCAAGCCATAACAAGTGAGAAGCTATACGGCTCAATTCTAACATAATTACCCTAATATAGCTGGCTC